TTGCCGATACTATAATAAAAAAGAAATCTATTCAATGAATAGCAGCATAAGATCCATTGAGTTCTCTTCGCACTCCTTTGTGAAAGAATAGAATGAGAAAGCTAATGAATCTTAAACCCATTGATAAAAAGAAAAAAAGAGGATAAATACTATAGTTAGTGAATAAAAGAGGGTTTGGGGATAGAGGGACTTGAACCCTCACAACTTATAAAGTCGACGGATTTTCCTTTTACTAGAAATTTCATTGTTGTCAGTATTGACATGTAGAATGGGACTCTCTCTTTATCCTCGTCCGATTAATCCACTTTTTAAAAGATCTCGAAAACTATGAATTGAAGGATTTGATTACTCAATATTCGATTGGAATGGGTTCACAATAATTCTAAAAAATTCAGAATTTTCTATTTCATAATCATTCCTAATTTCATTCTAAAAAAGAATAAAGAACCTATATTATGATATGGGTTCCGTGATTAATCGTTTGCTATGTCAGTATCTATACGTGTGTATTAGATGTATAAAGCCCTTACTTTCTCTAAATTTAGAGAGAGTTCCACTACCAACACAACGTAATCAACTCGATTCGTTAGAACAGCTTCCATTGAGTCTCTGCACCTATCCTTTTCCTTTGGATTCTAGTTCGAGAACCACTTGTTTTCTCAAAACACGGATTTGGCTCAGGATTGCCCTTTTTTAATTCCAGGGTTTCTCTGAATTTGGAAGTTACCACTTAGCAGGTTTCCATACCAAGGCTCAATACAATCAAGTCCGTAGCGTCTACCGATTTCGCCATATCCCCATTTTCCTTTTCTTTGATTGAGACCTGGATTCCTTGTGTAATTTCATCCATCTCTTAGTTTTTTTTTGGAATCGTTGAATTCATTACTCGACGTAGTCTAGCAGTTCGTCTCTATTTGACAGACCCTGCTTATTGCAATTCAGAATTGAATTGATTCTATCGTTGATGTATTTGCAATTCAATCCGAATCAATATATCCCAAAGTTTTTCTCTCCCCCACCCCCCCCCGCCTTTCTTTTTTAGAGTATTCAAAATCATACTATAACGCTTGATATTCATTCTTTTTTTTCTAATCAGAATTAGCAATTTCATTTGCTATGATTCTATGTTCTCCTTAGTGAAATATTAATATTAATCATTAAATTATTAAGAAATAACAAAAAAAACAAAATATCTCAAAAAATGTCTATAATGATCGAATGAAAATGCCAAGAAATTCGCATTTTCTCTTTATTATATCTTTCATCATATATATTATTCTTTTCTATGTATTAGATTACTCATCCGAGCCATATCAAATTGAAAATATCTGAAATCAAATTCAATATAGAAATTGGAATAGATTCTATTCTATTAGAAAAATCAATTTGCGAATTAGAGAAATAAAAGGAAAGTTCCAAAATTTCTATAATCCTATTTAAGGATATCCTCCAGTTAAGCATATCAAGTTAACTTTATCTTTATGAAGTTCTAGTATTTTTTTCTAAGTAGAACTTCCAATTTCGAACTAGTTAATAGCTAAGATTAATAATTAAGATCTGACATTTTACGGATTTCCTATACTATACATATTTCTATTTGTTACACTATTTCTGTTATGTAAGCCCACTTAGCTCAGAGGTTAGAGCATCGCATTTGTAATGCGAGGGTCATCGGTTCAAATCCGATAGTCGGCTTTTTTCTATATCGATGTTCCATGAACAAGAATCTCTCTTTTTCTCCGAATTAAATGGAGAATCCAGGATCTATTATGTGGTTCTACCTTACAATTTTGCTAGATACAAAACAATAAAATAAATAATATATATAAAAAAAATCCAGATGTTGATGAAATTCCATTTTTTGTGGTACTTTAGTAGATTTTACTCTGTTTATCCTTTAGTTTAATTCAGTTTTAATTTTGATGTATTCTGTAATGTAAATACAATGAAATTAATTGTGTAAAATGAAATTTCAATAAAATAAACAAGGAGTCTTCATGTCCCGTTATCGAGGACCTCGTTTAAAAAAAATACGCCGTCTGGGAGCTTTACCAGGACTCACTAGAAAAACACCTAAATCCGGAAGTAATCTGAAAAAGAAATTCCATTCTGGGAAAAAAGAGCAATATCGTATTCGTCTTCAAGAAAAACAGAAATTGCGTTTTCATTATGGTCTGACAGAACGACAATTACTTAGATATGTACATATCGCTGGAAAAGCAAAAAGGTCAACAGGTCAGGTTTTACTACAATTACTTGAAATGCGTTTGGATAATATCCTTTTTCGATTGGGTATGGCTTCAACCATTCCTGGGGCCCGGCAATTAGTTAACCATAGACATATTTTAGTTAATGGTCGTATAGTCGATATACCAAGTTTTCGTTGCAAACCCCGAGATATTATTACTACGAAGGATAACCAAAGATCAAAACGTCTGATTCAAAATTCTATTGCTTCATCCGACCCGGGGAAATTGCCAAAGCATTTGACGATTGACACATTGCAATATAAAGGACTAGTTAAAAAAATCCTAGATAGGAAGTGGGTCGGTCTCAAAATAAATGAGTTGTTAGTTGTAGAATATTACTCTCGTCAGACTTGAACTTAACGAAAAAAGGAAAAGTTCATAGAATTTTCTTCCCCTTCCCCTTTCCCCGAACTAAATCGACCTAAGGCCCTTAATTCGTATTTTCCCATTCAACTAGCATAAATGGATTAACCCTAGGATCCTTTTTTCTTTTTTGTTCTTTCCTCTATGTGTATTTTACATACCACAGTAATTTACTATAAAAAATTTCTATTAAATAAAGGTATTATTGCTGGAATAAATTGTTATTTGATTTGATACATTGTGATCGTTAACGTTGATCAATTAAGAGAAACGGAAAGAGAGGGATTCGAACCCTCGGTAAACAAAAGTCTACATAGCAGTTCCAATGCTACGCCTTGAACCGCTCGGCCATCTCTCCTACATAATCTTATTATGGAAAATAAACTAAGTGAATAGCGAGTTTTCCTATTCCTGCAGTACAGGTACAACCACAACGGCTCGGGGGTTCCATGGTTCTATTGGAAAAATTCCTTTTCATCTAAGTGGAAGGATCCAGGATTTTTTTACTAGGAATTCTGCTCCCTCGAAAAGTTTTAGTTTGGGTTTTCCCCAAACCAAAGAAAAAGAGAATGGAAGAATTCTTCTTATTCCATAATAAAATAGAGGAACCCTAGAATTCTGTTTGCATAAGGTACGCTACGCCATACAATCGAAATCTAAAAAAGGGTATGAGACAATTAATGACTTTGAAAACGCGAAATAGCTGATGAGAGAAGTTATTGTTGAGAAATAGAAAAGTGGAATGAAATCCAATCTTAGTCAAATATTTCATATCTCTTCTTGTCCAAACAGAAGGAAAAGGAGACAATTTGAGCTGAGCGGAAAATCCATACCTCTCTTATCCATTTAGAGCATATGGATCGATCGATTTATAAGAATCGAATGTGTTTGTTTTTATGTTATTTTGTGAAGAAATGAAAACAATTCTATATAGAATGGGTTGGGAATTATGCCTAGATCCCGTATAAATGGAAATTTCATTGATAAGACCTCTTCAATTGTAGCCAATATTTTATTGCGAATAATTCCGACAACCTCAGGGGAAAAAAGGGCATTTACTTATTATAGAGATGGTGCGATTTGACTCTTTTTTTTTTTTGTTTTTTTTTTTAGCCCTACCTACACCTCAGTCTTACGAGAAAGAGAGGGGGTTCGCATAGAGAGAACAAAATTAGTAAAGGAAACCCACGCTTGGGGAAGGTGAGGTGAACTAACAATTCCTTCTGTCGTGTATCCTCGATTGATGCGGCCTCAGATGCTTCAATTGTAGATTTGAGTATTGAGCGAAAGGTTACACCTACAGGATAGGTTCTGTATTACAGGCCAATCCTACTCTACTAGTACCAATAGGCAGCATAGGGGAGAAAAGCACTACACCTAGAAATAGGAATCAACAAGAGAAAAACTTTGTTAGAAATTAGCCCTTTCCTGATCGGTATCAGGGCTGGGAAGAATGGTTGGGATAACAAACAACCATCAGGTTTGTACTTTGGATACCCCTATAACCATCAAAGATCGTTGAAGTGGCTAATTCCTCTAAATAGGAGGCGTTGAGAACAAAGAAATTCTTGGAGCTATCGTTTTCCTCTAGCATTAATAGAATTCATTGGTGTTAAGAAAAACCTCTTGCGGGAAGGTTGGCTAGAGATTTCTTGGAAAAATACCAGCCCCTTTCGGTTCATAATAAGATGGGACTAATTCTATTTTTATTCTATAGATTTTTTCGCTTAGTACTATGTACAGAAGGGAGGAGCCGTATGAGATGAAAACCTCATGTACGGTTTTGGAACGGAGATTTTTTGAATAGAATGAACGACCGTAACGGATGTTGGCTCAATCCGAAGGAAATTATGCGGAAGCTTTGCAGAATTATTATGAAGCTACGCGACTAGAAATTGATCCCTATGATCGAAGTTATATACTCTATAATATAGGCCTTATACACACAAGCAATGGAGAGCATACAAAGGCTTTGGAATATTATTTCCGGGCACTAGAACGAAACCCCTTCTTACCGCAAGCTTTTAATAATATGGCCGTGATCTGTCATTACGTGCGACTATCTCCACTATAGAAAGAAGAAAAAAAAAGAAAGGATCAAATTTTATAGTAAATACTAGAAAAAGGGCTTTCTACATAGGGATCGTCAAAACAACGATTTTGCCCTATCAGCTGTAGGAAGGAAGGACACTTCACGAGAATCAAAATAGGAAGAAAGTATGGCCTATACTACTACTCTATGGATAAAGTTCCCAAATTGATAGAGAAAGCACCGTAAAGATCCATTAGTGAGCGACTGGGTCGATACAACTAAAAAAAACTGCTTACTTATCCCATGATATGGGGCAAAATTTAGGAATCTGCTTATGTAATAGAGCCGATCCACTA